ATCTCCTTGCCAAGGAGAAGATACGGGTTCGATTCCCGCCGCTCGCCAGCTTAATTTAGTAAGGTACTATGATAAAAAATTTAGTCTAGTTGACTACTTAACTACTTATATTAAATTAAGTAGGTGTTAGTCTAATACCGTATCCCTTACTATCTTACCCTTCCTTTGCACCCCACTCAAAAAAAAGGGGGCTCCGGCGGCGGGAATCGAACTCGCCAACAGGACTCCCTAAATCAGGGATTCACCGAGACGAACAACTGGCAAACTGCTTTTAAAGGGAAGGGAGGTAGACTGTGCCTTTCTTTCATTTCATTTTTCTTTTCTGCAGGGTAGGAAGGAGCCTTGAGAGTTCTTCTTGTAGGGGCAAGTGACTTTGTAAACTGCTCAATTTGGCCCTCTAGGGCCGGGAACTAATGAATAAAAAAGGGTTGGATACCGCCCAGCCCTCTACCATATCCATACAAATAGAATAGTCCTTTTATACAGACAGCTAAGTGCGGAGACGGGAATCGAACCCGTGACCTCAAGGTTATGAGCCTCGTGAGCTACCAAACTGCTCTACTCCGCTCTGGAGGGCCGGAAACTGGTGGACGAAAAAGGTTGAATACAGGCCTCTACCATGTCTAGACAAATAGAATAGTCCTTTTATACAGAATGGAGCGGGTAGCGGGAATCGAACCCGCATCGTTAGCTTGGAAGGCTAGGGGTTATAGTCGACGTTGGTTGATTATTTTTAACGTCTCTAATTCAAAACCGAACATGAAATTTGGATTTCATTCGGCTCCTTTATGGATATTCTCACCACTTAACATCTATGTCAGCTTTTCTATCTGAATGGAACCAAAGCTCTCCGCTTTCTAGATGATCCCTATAGAGTAGGAAATAGAAATTCTACTAAATCTATCTAATCTACTTACTTCGTTCCCTAATTTTATTCAAGAGATCCTGAGGAAAAGAATTGGGTTTCCACCGAGCTGAAACAATATGCTGATGGTTCTAGTAAACCAAAACTACCGTTTTTTAGCTATTTGGCTTCCATTTCCTTTTTTAACAAAAGAAGATTTAGTTACGATTGGAAATAAACTTTTTTGTATCTTCATCCATAGATCCTTTACTCATATTTAAAAAATGGGAATACTTAATCCAATGCAAAATTATGCTTCGCGACTCTGTACTCATAATCCAATTTGTATTTTGGATGCAATTTCCATTAGTCTTTGGATACAAATCGCGAGAATGTATATTCTTCCTCAATATGCTATTGAGAGGAAAAGGATTAAATCCTTTATAAGAACTAAAGTTTTCATCGGAATATAAAAAACTTAAGGACACCTTAAGTATATCATTTCAAATTCAGTTATTAATAGAACGAATCACACTTTTACCACTAAACTATACCCGCTACATGTAGATTATGATACCAACGCTACCCTTTGTCAAGGGTAGCCATTCGAGAAGGAGGCTAATTCCCCCTTATTGAATCAAATGGAGAAGGTTCATGACAGTGAGCGATTGGTACTTCGATCGCGGGCCTTTATTTTAGGGTTTAGATAGCCTCTCTGGTCTGTAAAATACATATCTTCTTACCATCCCAATAGCGTATGAACCTAATGTATGCATTTCGATTAGGGTCGTATTCTTATTCTATGGTTACGACTACAATGATCATTATTTGCTTTGCGAGGACGTAAGTGTGCCAGACTGCTGTAAGGAATAGTTTGATTATTCCTACAATATACACTAGGAGATATAGGGGGCAGCACTGCCCCCTTAAATCCCTTTCTTCCTTTTCCTTTTTGTTCAATTCTGAACAAAGAAATTGGGGAAGATGTTTTCTTCCCCCACTTATCATGAAGTCCGAGCCCTAGAGAAAGAGTGAGATGAATTTCAAAAATTCATCATAGACTTTCCCTATGGCTTGAGAGAAGCAAGAAACAAAGAGTCGTAACTTAAAGAGAAAGGCGGACAGGACCCGACGGATTTACCTGATTACGTCAGGTAAATCCTTACCTGAGAAATTTTGGTCAGGATTTACCTGATGTAAAGAAGATCCTAAATGTCTCTGGTTAGTCGATCCTCTCCATTTACTAATTTCCTCCCCTCTTTTCCACTCAATTCTAGTTTATTAGATTCTTGTTTAAAAGAATCAAAGAAGATGAATAGAACTAAGAACACATAAAAAAAGCATAGAGGACCAAGACCATTACCAAATGTTCCTCTCAAGAATCATATTGGGTATCTGTTCCCTTCCTTTTCCCGCTAGGATCGGAAATCTTATATTTTTCATATCCATATACCATCGAACCCTTAGGGTTCCAGAACCCTCCTTTTTTCCTAGTCTTCGGAAACAGAAAACCCATAGCCGGGAGGAGTTAGGTATGTAGGGTATGGTTTATTATTTTTTGTTGGGCAGGCAGTAGAATAATTTTTATACTCTGCAATATAAATTCTACTGCCCACTTTTTACAAGCAAATTGTTGCTAAAACTCTAACATAGTTTGTTCAAAATGCACCAACTAGAATCCTTGGAGAATATTCAAGTACCCCCTTTCCAAGGGGTACCTGTTAAAAATCGCTTCAACAAATCCGTCCAAAACTTTTTAAGAAAAATGGAAAAGTTTTGAACTCGAAGGTTTTTCCAAGAGATGCCTGTTAAAAATAGTTGCAATCTCGCACCAAAACAGATAAGAAGTATCTCACTGAAAATTACTACCCAGCCATATGGGTATATGAGGAGCGCGAATTCCTTTATACCCCACCCAATTAGAATTATAGGAAATAAAACATAAATGGAGAAAATTCTCACCATAAGATCAGCCAATAGAAGGAAAAAGTCCCTAATTCTGCAGAACGTTCTGAGCACGTGAAAAGTCAATAGCCTAAAGATAAAAAAGAAAAAGTCTACCATTTTTTTGACAGCAGCTCTTATTGCCCCTTTGGCCTTTTTTTTGGCCTTTTGTATTATCCGATTCAACTTCAACAATTGATTCATATTTGTTCACCTCCTATAAACAATCTAACTTCCGTGCTTTGGTTTAGTGAGTCGTCCGAGATCGTGTTTACATACCTATGAACTTACCCTCTTCAAGTATATTAGATACTACTATACTCATAATTTTTTAGTGTGTCAACCCTCTCTTCACGTATTTTATTATACGTATTTTTTTATATAATAAAATAAAAAAAAACCTCTACTTTGTGCAAGTGATAAGAGAGAATATGAAAGATTTTCTTATTTTTCTTGATTTTCTCAAGATTTTGAACCTTGCCATGAATAAACTTCTATATCTCGATCTCGATATATACATATATAATCTCTACATATATCTCTATATGTACATATATTATGTACATTATGCAGTAGACCTATAATGGGAAATCAAAGTGGCTAATTTTGGAATTGAATAAAAAGCCCTTTTAACTCAGTGGTAGAGTAATGCCATGGTAAGGCATAAGTCATCGGTTCAAATCCGATAAAGGGCTTTTTAATTTGGTGGTAGAGTAATGCCATGGTAAGACGTAAGTCATCGGTTCGAATCCGATAAAGTACTTTTCTACTAAATTTATTATTTATTCACCTTTTTTTCTTTGTTTTTGAAAATTTCTCTATTTTTTTCTTGAATTTTATGACTTAGTGTGGGATGCATGCATTTTTGGTCTGAACACTAAATGAAGCACGGAGTGTAAATTGCAAAAAAGAAATCAAATTGGACTCTTTTTCCTGTTAGATCAATCAAAACACTACCTGTACTGAACTAATCTAGAATCCCTTTTATTAATCTATTCTTATTCTATACCCTTTAAATGAATTTCCCTAAAAAGTAGGAGATGATCCGTGAATTAACCTAACCATCAACTAAAAAAAAATCCTAAGAAAGCATAACAGAAAAGTAGGAAAGACTCTTTGCTTTGGATCTAGTTATACTCTTCGAGTATATTGACAATTCTAAAAAACTGCTCATACTATCATTATAGTATAATGACGAGCGGTTGTATATGGCCCTATCGTTTAGTGATGCCCCTATCGTCTAGTGGTTCAGGACATCTCTCTTTCAAGGAGGCAGCGGGGATTCGACTTCCCCTGGGGGTAGGGAGTATTATGAAAGGAGGTTAATCATAGATTATCAAAAACCCTAGAATAAATTCTTCCTGGGTCGATGCCCGAGCGGTTAATGGGGACGGACTGTAAATTCGTTGACGATATGTCTACGCTGGTTCAAATCCAGCTCGGCCCAAAAATCTAGGGCTTCGTGAATATGAACTAAATCCATTTTTTTTCTTCCATAAAAAAAAATGTCTGATCCATAGAAATAAAGGATAAAGAGAAAGGGGGAAATTTCTTTCTAATCCATATTTCTCTCATTCCTTTTTTACAAACAAAAGAGTTTTTCTTATTGAAAGGTGGATTATCATCCATTTTAAGCGATAAAAAATCGCGACATACTAGTTATGTCACTCTCACTATACCCACATACGATATATGGGTATGTAGTATATGATTCGTCTATTTCTTAGAGTACGACAGACGAATCGAATCTTCTTATGGTTCTATTTAAAAATAGGTATAGGTATGCCATACACCCCGCGGGGATTGTAGTTCAATTGGTCAGAGCACCGCCCTGTCAAGGCGGAAGCTGCGGGTTCGAGCCCCGTCAGTCCCGAGCTAGGGTTCAATGAATGGGTAAATTCATCTTTCCTTTTTCCATAAAAAATTTCCATCAAAAAAAGGGGGCAGGAGACAAGATCAAATACCTATGGGGCATCCTTACTTCACTTTTTTGATTTCGCATTTTTCATTAAAGAGGGAGGGAAGGCCTATAGGAATTTCTTTTTTCACTACTCCCGGTTGATAAAGAAAGACATACATATCATACGTGGATTAGTATAATTTAGGATATTACTCTATCCTTATGATGATACCATCCTCATCTTAACTTCCTATTCGACTCTTATGGATTATGGAATAGAGTACCGGTATTTTATCGGAATCCATACATAAATTGTATTCGTTTATTCTTAGACAGTGAATTTAATATAATTAGTACTTTTTGGGTTAAACCAGGCCCCTTCCATTTTGTAGTTCCAACTTTGTTTGTGTATGTTCAATGACTAATTGGAAAGAATCTATCTCATTCTCATTCCATTTGCGGACTCCTTTTTTATGGATCCGCTCTCATCTTTAGACCCAAAAAGTGGATATTGATAGTAACCTAATAAAATAAAAGAAAAACCAAGCAAAGCAAACGCCCTTTTTCCTAAATTTAAAATATTCGATTTTTTTTATTTAAGCCCTCTTTTCTCCATCTCACTTCTACTTCTACTGCTTATTTGTATGTCTATGTGACCCATAGAAAGTCGGTCATATAATACATACATACATAATTGTATGTATAACTATAAGAAAAAGGAAGGGAAATTGGATAAGATAAGAAAGATCGTGGGTTATAGATATAGAAAAGAAAAAGTAGAAAAGGATGAAAAAAAGAGAGAATTCCTAATCCAATCAAAAAACCAATTTTGGTCTTAGTATGGATAAGGGATCTTCCTATGTTATACTATTCCACTCTCAACCATGAATTGATTTGATAGATCCGATATTCATAATATTGAATTGATTCAGTATTATCAGAATGCAAGTCCTCCCCTTGAATTTACAGGATACCCCTTTTTCCTCTCCATGGGATTACATCCCGAGTTATTGCGAAAAAAAAAGAGGTTATGGAAGTCAATATTCTCGCATTTATTGCTACTGCACTGTTCATTCTAGTTCCTACTGCCTTTTTACTTATTATTTATGTAAAAACAGTCAGCCAAAATGATTAATTGGAATTCCAATTAATCATTGAAGAAATGAAAAAGGGATTAAATAAAATAAAAATCCAAGTCTTAAATGAAAGGATCTGGTTGGAATCATAAAGTGTGGTAGAAAGAACTACATATAGTTTTTTCTACCACACTTTAGAGTCTTTCTATTATATTATCTTGAATCTACATAGAATAGATTAGTAGATTGAAATAGTAGTCTAATTCAATTTCTTTTTTCACTGCATCCACTTAATTTCAATCAAGTCAAAATAAAAAAATCGAAGACAATTCTTCACGAAAGAATCCATGGAGGGAGAGAAAAATAATATGAGAATAGACTATAGTAAAAGAAAAAAAGTAAAAGTCAAAATCAGCGAATCTTTCATGCTTAAACATGCGGCGAGATGCTTCAAAAGAGCATAAAAATTTTTCTAAGAATAAGAAAAGAGTATAAAACAAATGGAAAGTGTGCGATATGTTGTGAATAGCTCCGTGGAAGAAAGTCTAATTTTCTTATGTATAGAACTTTTTTAACCATTCGTCACTTCTAGTAGAAATTATGAATTGCTGTAATCGCTCTTTCTATTCCTATAGAGTAGAATAGAACGACTCCTTCTTACAAGAGTTTCTTACAGGAGTGAAACAAAACTAAAGAAAGAAAGAATAAAGTTTGGCAAAATGATTAATGCAAAAGGATCAATTAAAGAAAAGAGTTGATACAACAATTCGACTACTCAATCAATTAGTAGTATCCCTAGAGTCCACTCCTCCCCCATACTACTAGTGAAAGAGAAAATGTAAAGACTACCATTAAAGCAGCCCAAGCGAGACTTACTATATCCATGTAAATTATGTCTCCTATTTCTATGAAGAAATTATTCTACTATTGATCAATAATCATAGTGGAATCAAGGGTACAGAGTCAAAAAGGGATTCTGCCCTAAGGCTATGGATGAATCAGTTCAAGGAATTTACTCCTAACAAATTCTTATAGGATTTCTGGTAGAATTGGAGAGCATTAAGTATAAATACGATACATAGCCCTTTTCCTTAAAAAAGAGTACGGGGATGATGTCCTGAATGGAAGACGCGGGAATAGAAAGATTTTTTCTTCCTTTTGTTACCTTTTTTTTATAAGCAAAGGACGTCAGAATATACCATAAAATTAGGATAGATAAATATTTATTGGATACCTACCTTGCCTATGTTTATTTTTAACCTAAACCCTACAGCCCCGCTTTCTATCATTCTATGAAAGAATGAGGAGACTTTATCCACAACTCCGAAATTGATTTTTGATCAGCCTATTCAATCTGATTCTCGACGGAATCAGTAGCCCTTACTTTAGTGTATGTAGGTAGCATAAGATGTACGATAAATAAAATGTATAATAATTAGGAAGTCTTGATATTCCTTCGTGGAGTCCCTTCTTCAATCTTAGATTGAAAAAAAAAGAATGCCACTTAGGAGCCCTTTGAATATCAAGATTTCTGACATCTTAGCCTCGTAGTTTTAAATTCTCGAATCGAATCAATTAAGAATCAATTCAAATTAATAAAAGAATAAGTAAACGCTACCTCATCCCTATTGGTAGCCGATTGGGCCACTACCGACAAAACAAACCCTAATAGAACTATGGATTCTCAAAATCCAGTATCGCCAGGCCTAGTTATTCTCTTGCCCCAGCTTATGCGGGGTACGAATTTGTCGAGTTCGATCAGTACTATAAGCCTAAGTATTTTATTGATCAGGCGGCACCCAGATTTGAACTGGGGATAAAGGATTTGCAGTCCCCTGCCTTACCGCTTGGCCATGCCGCCAAAAAATCCGATCTAAAATCGAGAAAAGAGCAAGTATTCATCCACGTTTTCTTACTAAAACCCCCTTTCTTTTATCTTGAATCTAATTCTACTTACTTTTTTCCAATATTTTTCCAAAAATCTATTCCTGCTTTTTTTGGATCCAGTTTCGATTATTCTCCTCCATGGATTCTATCTTAAAACACACATTGCTAACACTAGAAAACTTCCCTTTTCTTTCTATTGAGATGAAAAAGGAGAAAAAGTGGATTTCCAGTCACAGGCTGCAAAATTCAGAACAAATTGGAACCATTAACTAGAATTCTCCTTTTTTTTGAATTGCAGTAGTGAACGACTCTTAAATCAGTATTCTCTCCCCCCCTTCCTTTTAATGGCATAATAAAATAGAATGGGTTTATGCCTAATCCGTGTATAGGTAAACTCCAGGTCCGAACAGCATTATTATCCATAACAGCATTATTATCCATGGATCCCCCTTATGTACATATCTCTATGGGGAATCGTGCTTTAATTTTTCATTGCATTAAATATCTTGAATAAAAAAAGGAAATTTGCTCTGATATAGAGTATGACCTGACCATCTTGGCCCACCCAAGTGAAATTACGATAAAAGCAGGGATATGTGGAGAGGTGGATAACTAGATTGGCATGTACTTAAAAAAAGGACTTACTTTATTTTAGGATTCTACAATGAAATCCTATATTTTCTAGCAATTCTACTACTACGAAACAAAAAAGAACCCTCAAATTCTTTTTTGAAATTAAACTAAGCGTGCTATTCTAAATCGAACTAAAGTCAAACTTTCTAGTGCTTATAAATTATTATATTATGGCTTTATCCCATTCATAGAAAGGAGATAAAATGAGAAATCTTTGCCATCCAATCTGATTAGAATATCATTAAGTGGCAGAATTTTTTTCTAGGAATGTTTTATCAATTCATTTTCATTCGATTTGTACCCCTGGCAAATTCGAACTTTCCTCGAAATTGTCTCTATTCATATGTAATTGTCTCTATTCATATGTATGAAATACATATATGAAATACGTATGTGGAGTTCCCTAGAATTTCATGTGATTCAGTAAACAGAATATAGATTCCATGATTGCTAGATCGATCCATAGGGATTGATGAAGAGTGAGCTGATAATGGAATTTTTCTTCGATAAAAAGGAAACTTAAGATGCTCCGGAATGGAAATGAGGGAATGTCCACAATACCCGGATTTAGTCAGATCCAATTCGAGGGATTTTTTAGGTTCATTAATCAAGGCTTGGCAGAAGAACTTGAGAAGTTTCCAACAATTAAAGATCCAGATCACGAAATTGCATTTCAATTATTTGCGAAAGGATATCAATTGCTAGAACCCTCAATAAAAGAAAGGGATGCTGTGTATGAATCACTCACCTATTCTTCCGAATTATATGTATCTGCGAGATTAATTTTTGGTTTCGATGTGCAAAAGCAAACCATTTCTATTGGAAACATTCCTATAATGAATTCCTTAGGAACCTTTATAATAAATGGAATATACCGAATTGTGATCAATCAAATATTGCTAAGTCCTGGTATTTACTACCGCTCGGAATTAGACCATAAGGGAATTTCTATCTACACCGGGACTATAATATCAGATTGGGGAGGAAGATCGGAATTAGCAATTGATAAAAAAGAAAGGATATGGGCTCGCGTAAGTAGAAAACAAAAGATATCTATTCTAGTTCTATCATCAGCTATGGGTTCGAATCTAAGAGAAATTCTAGATAATGTTTCCTACCCTGAAATTCTCTTGTCTTTCCCGAATGCTAAGGAGAAGAAGAGGATTGAGTCAAAAGAAAAAGCTATTTTGGAGTTTTATCAACAATTTGCTTGTGTAGGTGGGGACCTGGTATTTTCGGAGTCCTTATGTGAGGAATTACAAAAGAAATTTTTTCAACAAAAATGTGAATTAGGAAGGATTGGTCGACGAAATATGAATCGGAGACTGAATCTTGATATACCTCAGAACAATACATTCTTGTTACCACGAGATGTATTGGCCGCTACGGATCATTTGATTGGAATGAAATTTGGAACGGGTATACTTGACGATGACGATATGAATCACTTGAAAAATAAACGTATTCGTTCGGTTGCGGATCTGTTACAAGATCAATTCGGACTGGCTCTTGATCGTTTACAACATGCGGTTCAAAAAACTATCCGTAGAGTATTCATACGTCAATCGAAACCGACTCCACAAACTTTGGTAACTCCAACTTCAACTTCGATTTTATTAATAACTACTTATGAGACCTTTTTTGGCACATACCCCTTATCTCAAGTTTTTGATCAAACTAATCCATTGACACAAACTGTTCATGGGCGAAAAGTGAGTTGTTTGGGTCCTGGAGGATTGACGGGGAGGACTGCAAGTTTTCGGAGCCGAGATATTCATCCGAGTCACTATGGGCGTATTTGTCCAATTGACACGTCCGAAGGAATCAATGTTGGACTTACTGGATCCTTAGCTATTCATGCGAGAATTGATCACTGGTGGGGATCCATAGAGAGTCCATTTTATGAAATATCTGAGAAAGCAAAAGAAAAAAAAGAGAAACAGGTGGTTTATTTATCACCAAATAGAGATGAATATTATATGATAGCAGCAGGAAATTCTTTGTCTTTGAATCAGGGTATTCAGGAAGAACAGGTTGTTCCAGCTAGATACCGTCAAGAATTCCTGACTATTGCATGGGAACAGATTCATGTTAGAAGTATTTTTCCTTTCCAATATTTTTCTATTGGAGGTTCTCTCATTCCTTTTATTGAGCATAATGATGCGAATCGGGCTTTAATGAGTTCTAATATGCAGCGCCAAGCAGTTCCGCTTTCTCGGTCCGAGAAGTGCATTGTTGGAACTGGATTGGAACGCCAAACAGCTCTAGATTCGAGGGTTTCCGTTATAGCCGAACGCGAGGGAAAGATCATTTCTACTGATAGTCACAAGATCCTTTTATCAAGTAGTGGGAAGACTATAAGTATTCCTTTAGTTACCCATCGGCGCTCTAACAAAAATACTTGTATGCACCAAAAACCTCGGGTTCCATGGGGTAAATCCATTAAAAAAGGACAAATTTTAGCAGAGGGAGCTGCTACAGTTGGTGGGGAACTTGCTTTAGGAAAAAACGTATTAGTAGCTTATATGCCATGGGAAGGTTACAATTTTGAAGACGCAGTACTAATTAGCGAACGTTTGGTATATGAGGATATTTATACTTCTTTTCACATCCGAAAATATGAAATTCAGACGGATACGACAAGCCAAGGCTCCGCTGAAAAAATCACTAAAGAAATACCACATCTAGAAGAACATTTACTCCGCAATTTGGACAGAAATGGAGTTGTTAGGTTGGGATCCTGGGTAGAAACTGGCGATATTTTAGTAGGTAAATTAACGCCTCAGATAGCGAGCGAATCGTCGTATATCGCGGAAGCTGGATTATTACGGGCCATATTTGGTCTTGAGGTATCCACTTCAAAAGAAACTTCTCTCAAACTACCTATAGGTGGAAGAGGGCGCGTTATCGATGTGAAATGGATCCAGAGGGACCCCCTAGACATAATGGTTCGTGTATATATTTTACAGAAACGTGAAATCAAAGTTGGGGATAAAGTAGCCGGAAGACACGGGAATAAGGGGATCATTTCCAAAATTTTGCCTAGGCAAGATATGCCCTATTTGCAAGATGGAACACCTGTTGATATGGTCTTCAATCCCTTAGGAGTACCCTCACGAATGAATGTGGGACAAATATTTGAAAGCTCGCTCGGATTAGCAGGGGATCTGCTAAAGAAACATTATAGAATAGCACCCTTTGATGAGAGATATGAGCAAGAGGCTTCAAGAAAACTTGTGTTTTCAGAATTATATGAAGCCAGTAAACAAACAAAAAATCCATGGGTATTTGAACCCGAGTACCCGGGAAAAAGTAGAATATTTGATGGAAGAACAGGAGACCCCTTCGAACAACCTGTTCTAATAGGGAAGTCCTATATCTTAAAATTAATTCATCAAGTTGATGAGAAAATCCATGGACGTTCTACTGGGCCCTACTCACTTGTTACACAACAACCCGTTAGAGGAAGAGCCAAGCAAGGGGGACAACGAGTAGGAGAAATGGAAGTTTGGGCTTTAGAAGGATTTGGTGTTGCTCATATTTTACAAGAGATACTTACTTATAAATCTGATCATCTTATAGCTCGCCAAGGAATACTTAATGCTACGATCTGGGGAAAAAGAGTACCTAATCACGAGGATCCTCCAGAATCTTTTCGAGTGCTCGTTCGAGAACTACGATCTTTGGCTCTAGAACTGAATCATTTCCTTGTATCTGAGAAGAACTTCCAGGTTAATAGGGAGGAAGTTTGATCGGAATAAATATAAATTCTTTTCTTATTTCTATTTTATGATTGACCAATATAAACATCAACAACTCCAAATTGGACTCGTTTCCCCTCAACAAATAAAGGCTTGGGCTAACAAAAACCTACCTAATGGGGAAGTCGTTGGCGAAGTCACAAGGCCCTCTACTTTTCATTATAAAACCGATAAACCAGAAAAAGATGGATTGTTTTGCGAAAGAATCTTTGGACCCATAAAAAGCAGAATTTGTGCTTGTGGAAATTCTCGAGCGAGCGTAGCTGAAAACGAAGACGAAAGATTTTGCCAAAAATGCGGGGTAGAATTTGTTGATTCTCGGATACGAAGATATCAAATGGGATACATCAAACTCGCATGTCCCGTGACTCATGTGTGGTATTTGAAAGGTCTTCCTAGTTATATCGCGAACCTTTTAGATAAACCCCTTAAGAAATTGGAGGGCCTAGTATACGGCGATTTCTCTTTTGCTAGGCCCAGCGCTAAAAAACCCACTTTCTTACGATTACGAGGTTTATTCGAAGATGAAATTTCATCCTGTAACCACAGCATTTCTCCCTTTTTTTCTACCCCAGGCTTTGCAACATTTCGAAATCGGGAAATTGCGACAGGAGCAGGTGCTATTAGAGAACAATTAGCAGATTTGGATTTGCGAATTATTATAGAGAATTCCTTGGTCGAATGGAAGGAATTAGAAGACGAGGGGTATAGTGGAGATGAATGGGAAGATAGAAAAAGACGAATAAGAAAAGTTTTTTTGATTAGACGCATGCAATTGGCGAAACATTTTATTCAAACAAATGTAGAACCAGAATGGATGGTTTTGTGCTTATTACCGGTTCTTCCTCCCGAATTGAGACCCATTGTTTATAGGTCTGGGGATAAAGTAGTGACTTCGGATATTAATGAACTTTATAAGAGAGTTATCCGTCGGAACAACAACCTTGCCTATCTATTAAAAAGAAGTGAATTAGCGCCAGCAGATTTAGTAATGTGCCAGGAAAAGTTGGTACAAGAAGCCGTGGATACACTTCTTGATAGTGGGTCCCGCGGGCAACCAACGAGGGATGGTCACAATAAAGTATACAAATCACTTTCAGATGTAATTGAAGGTAAAGAGGGAAGGTTTCGCGAGACTCTGCTTGGGAAGCGGGTCGATTACTCGGGGCGTTCTGTCATTGTTGTGGGTCCTTCACTTTCATTACATCAATGTGGATTACCTCTAGAGATAGCAATAAAGCTTTTTCAGCTATTTGTAATTCGCGATTTAATCACGAAACGCGCTACTTCTAATGTCAGGATTGCTAAAAGGAAAATTTGGGAAAAGGAACCCATTGTATGGGAAATACTTCAAGAAGTTATGCGGGGACATCCTGTACTGTTGAATAGAGCACCTACCCTGCATAGATTAGGCATACAGGCCTTCCAACCCACTTTAGTAGAGGGGCGTACTATTTGTTTACACCCATTAGTGTGTAAGGGTTTCAATGCGGACTTTGATGGGGATCAAATGGCTGTTCATCTACCTTTATCCTTGGAAGCTCAGGCGGAAGCCCGTTTACTTATGTTTTCTCATATGAATCTCCTATCTCCTGCTATTGGAGATCCTATTTGCGTACCGACCCAAGACATGCTTATAGGACTTTATGTATTAACGATTGGAAACCGTCGGGGTATTTGTGCAAATAGATATAATAGTTGCGGAAACTATCCAAATCAAAAAGTAAGTTACAATAATAATAATTATAAGTATACGAAAGATAAAGAACCCCATTTTTCTAGTTCCTATGATGCACTGGGAGCTTATAGACAGAAACGAATCAGTTTAGACAGTCCCTTGTGGCTCCGATGGAAACTAGATCAACGCGTCATTGGGTCAAGAGAAGTTCCGATTGAAGTTCAATATGAATCTTTGGGGACTTATCATGAGATTTATGCCCACTATCTAATAGTGGGAAATAGAAAAAAAGAAATCCGTTCTATATACATTCGAAGCACTCTTGGTCATATTTCTTTTTATAGAGAAATAGAGGAAGCCATACAAGGATTTAGTCAGGCCTATTCATACACTATCTAAACAAGGAAGTTAGATTCGGCGATGCCCCTTTCGGGGGGCATTCCGATTTCGCTAGTATCATCATTTTTGCCGCGCGAATCCAGATTGAGATTAAGGAAAGGAAGTTAATTAAATTTTCGAATCACTGACTCAGGCCCATTGTCGAATCCTACTCAGCAATTGTCGAATCCTACTCAGCCGAAAAAGGGGGTACTTATGTATGGCGGAACGGGCCAATCTGGTCTTTCATAATAAAGAGATAGACGGAACTGCTATGAAACGACTTATTAGCAGATTAATAGATCATTTCGGAATGGGATATACATCCCATATACTGGATCAAATAAAGACTCTGGGCTTTCATCAAGCCACTACTACATCGATTTCATTAGGAATCGAGGATCTTTTAACAATACCCTCTAAGGGATGGTTAGTCCAAGACGCGGAACAACAGAGTTTTCTTTTGGAGAAACACTATTATTATGGGGCTGTACACGCGGTAGAAAAATTACGCCAATCCGTTGAGATATGGTATGCTACAAGTGAATATTTGAAACAAGAAATGAATTCGAATTTTCGGATAACGGATCCTTCTAATCCAGTCTATCTAATGTCTTTTTCAGGAGCTAGAGGAAATGCATCTCAAGTACACCAATTAGTAGGTATGAGAGGATTAATGGCGGATCCTCAAGGACAAATGATTGATTTACCTATTCAAAGCAATTTACGCGAGGGACTTTCTTTGACAGAATATATAATTTCCTGCTACGGAGCCCGTAAAGGGGTTGTAGATACTGCTGTACGAACAGCGGATGCTGGATATCTTACACGTAGACTTGTTGAAGTAGTTCAACATATTATTGTGCGTAGAAGAGATTGTGGTACTATCCGAGGTATTTCTGTGAGTCCTCAAAATGGGATGACGGAAAAACTTTTTGTCCAAACACTAATTGGTCGTGTATTAGCAGACGATATATATATCGGTTCACGATGCATTGCCGCTCGAAATCAAGATATTGGAATTGGATTAGTCAATCGATTCATAACTGCCTTTCGAGCACAACCATTTCGAGCACAACCAATATATATTAGAACCCCCTTTACTTGCCGGAGCACATCTTGGATCTGTCAATTATGTTATGGTCGGAGTCCCACTCATGGCGATCTGGTCGAATTAGGGGAAGCCGTAGGTATTATTGCGGGTCAATCAATTGGGGAGCCAGGGACTCAACTAACATTAAGAACTTTTCATACTGGTGGAGTATTCACAGGGGGTACTGCCGACCTTGTACGATCCCCTTCGAATGGAAAAATCCAATTCAATGAGGATTTGGTTCACCCCACACGTACCCGTCATGGGCAGCCTGCTTTTCTATGTTATATAGACTTGCATGTAACTATTCAGAGTCAGGATATTCTATATAGTGTGAATATTCCCTCAAAAAGCTTGATTCTAGTGCAAAATGATCAATATGTAGAATCCGAACAAGTAATTGCGGAGATTCGTGCCGGAACGTCCACTTTGCATTTTAAAGAAAGGGTACAAAAGCATATTTATTCCGAATCAGACGGGGAAATGCACTGGAGTACTGATGTTTACCATGCGCCCGAATATCAATATGGTAATCTTCGTCGATTACCAAAAACAAGCCATTTATGGATATTGTCAGTAAGTATGTGCAGATCCAGTATAGCGTCTTTTTCGCTCCACAAGGATCAAGATCAAATGAATACTTATTCTTTTTCTGTTGACGGAAGATATATCTTTGACCTCTCAATGGCTAATGATCAAGTAAGACATAGACTGTTGGATACTTTTGGTAAAAAAGATAGGGAAATTCTTGATTATTCAACGCCGGATAGAATCATGTCCAACGGCCATTGGAATTTTGTCTATCCTTCTATTCTTCAAGATAATTCGGATTTATTGGCGAAAAAGCGAAGAAATAGGTTCGTCATTCCATTACAATATCATCAAGAACAAGAGAAAGAACTAATATCCTGTTTGGGGATTTCTATTGAAATACCCTTTATGGGTGTTTTACGTAGAAATACTATTTTTGCTTATTTTGACGATCCACGATACAGAAAAGATAAAAAGGGTTCAGGAATTGTGAAATTTAGATATAGGACCCTAGAGGACGAATATAGGACCCTAGAAGACGAATATAGGACTCGAGAGGAAGACTCAGAGGACGAATATGGGAGCCCAGAGAACAAATATAGGACCCGAGAGGACGAATATGAAACCCTAGAAGACGAATATAGGACTCTAGAGGACGAATATGAAACCCTAGAAGATGAATATGGGATCCTAGAGGACGAATATGAAACCCTAGAAGACGAATATAGGACTCGAGAGGAAGACTCAGAGGACGAATATGGGAGCCCAGAGAACAAATATAGGACCCGAGAGGACGAATATGGAACTCTAGATGAAGACTCAGAAGACGAATATGGGAGCCCGGAGGAAGGCTCAGAGGACGAATATGGGACTTTAGAGGAAGACTCAGAAGAAGACTCAGAGGACGAATACGGGAGCCCAGAGGAAGATTCCATCTTAAAAAAAGAGGGTTTGATTGAGCATCGAGGAACAAAAGAATTTAGTCTAAAATACCAAAAAGAACTAGATCGGTTTTTTTTCATTCTTCAAGAACTGCATATCTTGCCCAGATCCTCATCCCTAAAGGTACTTGATAATAGTATCATTGGAGTGGATACACAACTCACAAAAAATACAAGAAGTCGACTAGGTGGATTGGTCCGAGTGAATAGAAAAAAAAGCCATACGGAACTCAAAATCTTTTCCGGAGATATTCATTTTCCTGAAGAAGCAGATAAGATATTAGGTGGTAGTTTGATACCACCAGAAAGAGAAAAGAAAGAATCTAAGGAATCAAAAAAAAGGAAAAATTGGGTCTATGTTCAACGGAAAAAAATTCTCAAGAGCAAGGAAAAGTATTTTGTTTCGGTTCGACCTGCAGTCGCATATGAAATGGACGAAGGGAGAAATTTAGCAACACTTTTCCCGCAGGATCTCTTGCAAGAAGAGGATAATCTCCAACTTCGACTTGTCAATTTTCTTTCTCATGAAAATAGCAAGTTAACTCAAAGAATTTATCACACGAATAGTCAATTTGTTCGAACTTGCTTAGTAGTGAATTGGGAACAAGAAGAAAAAGAGGAGGCTCGTGCTTCCCTTGTTGAGGTAAGAGCAAATGATCTGATTCGTGATTTCCTAAGAATTGAGTTAGTCAAGTCCACTATTTCGTATACACGAAGAAGGTATGATAGGACAAGTGCAGGACCGATTCCCAATAATAGGTTAGATCGCACCAATACCAATTCCTTTTATTCCAAGGCGAAGATTCAATCACTTAGCCAACATCAAGAAGCTATTGGCACCTTGTTGAATCGAAATAAAGAATACCAATCTTTGATGATTTTGTTGGCATCCAACTGTTCTAGAATTGGTTTATTCAAGAATTCGAAATATCCCAATGCGGTAAAAGAATCGAATCCTAGAATTCCTATTCGAGATATTTTTGGGCCCTTAGCTGCTATTGTACCTAGTATATCGAATTTTTCTTCATCTTACTATTTACTAACGCATAATCAGATCCTGTTAAAAAAATATTTGTTCCTTGACAATTTGAAACAAACCTTCCAAGTACTTCAAGGGCTTAAATACTCTTTAATAGATGAAAATCAAAGGATTTCGAATTTCGATAGTAACATCATGTTGGATCCATTCCATTTGAATTGGCACTTTCTCCATCATGATTCTTGGGAGGAGACATCGGCAATAATTCACCTTGGACAATTTATTTGCGAAAATGTATGTCTATTTAAATCGCACATAAAAAAATCTGGTCAAATTTTCATTGTTAATATTGATTCCTTTGTTATAAGAGCAGCTAAGCCTTATTTGGCCACTACAGGAGCAACTGTTCATGGTCATTATGGAGAAATCCTTTACAAAGGAGATAGGTTAGTTACGTTTATATATGAAAAATCGAGATCTAGTGACATAACGCAAGGTCTTCCAAAAGTAGAACAAATCTTTGAAGCGCGTTCAATTGATTCACTATCGCCGAATCTCGAAAGGAGAATTGAGGATTGGAATGAGCGTATACCAAGAATTCTTGGGGTCCCCTGGGGATTCTTGATTGGAGCTGAGCTAACCATAGCCCAAAGTCGTATCTCTTTGGTTAATAAGATCCAAAAGGTTTATCGATCCCAAGGGGTACAGATCCATAATAGACATATAGAGATTATTATACGCCAAGTAACATCAAAAGTGCGGGTTTCCGAAGATGGAATGTCTAATGTTTTTTCACCTGGGGAATTAATCGGATTATTGCGAGCGGAACGAGCAGGGCGAGCTTTGGATGAATCGATCTATTATCGGGCAATCTTATTGGGAATAACAAGGGCTTCCCTGAATACCCAAAGTTTCATATCTGAAGCAAGTTTTCAAGAAACTGCTCGAGTTTTAGCAAAAGCTGCCCTACGAGGTCGTATTGATTGGTTGAAAGGCCTGAAAGAAAACGTAGTTCTGGGGGGGATTATACCTGTTGGTACCGGATTCCAAAAATTTGTGCATCGTTCCCCACAAGACAAGAACCTTTATTTCGAAATTCAAAAAAAAAATCTATTCGCGTCGGAAATGAGAGATATTTTGTTTCTCCATACAGAATTAGTTTCTTCTGATTCTGACGTAACAAACAATTTCTATGAGACATCAGAACCCCCATTTACCCCCAATTATACGATTTAAGGATACATAAAGCAGATTTTTTGACTTTAAACTAGACTTTTGACCTTAGAACACTAACAGGTCAGATTTTAGATTTTTATTTTAATAAGTAAAAGAAGTCAGTTAATTCATTAAGGTTACGTTTATACCATGTATCAATGGCCAATTCTCAGTGGAAGGTTACATCGGAACAATTATTATTTATTTCAAGCTATTTCGGCTCTTTCTTAATCTTCAAAAAGAAATAAATTCCGTAATGGAATGGTAGGATGAAAAAAAAAGAAAAAATCAAAAGGAAGTGTGGAAAAAATGACAAGAAGATATTGGAACATCAATTTGAAAGAGATGATAGAAGCGGGAGTTCATTTTGGTCATGGTATTAAGAAATGGAATCCTAAAATGGCCCCTTACATCTCGGCAAAGCGTAAAGGTACTCATATTACAAATCTCGCTAGAACGGCTCGCTTTTTATCAGAAGCTTGTGATTTAGTTTTTGATGCAGCAAGTCAGGGAAAAAGCTTCTTAATTGTTGGTACCAAAAAAAGAGCAGCGTATTTAGTAGCATCAGCTGCAATAAGGGCTCGTTGTCATTATGTTAATAAAAAGTGGTTCAGTGGTATGTTAACGAATTGGTCGATTACGAAAACTAGACTTTCTCAATTTAGAGACTTAAGAGCAGAAGAAAAGATGGGAAAATTCCACCATCTCCCAAAAAGAGATGTGGCAATCTTGAAGAGAAAATTATCGACCTTGCAAAGATATCTCGGCGGGATCAAATATATGACGAGGTTGCCGGACATTGTGATCGTCCTCGATCAGCAAAAAGAGTATATAGCTCTTCGGGAATGTGCCATTTTGGGGATTCCTACTATTTCTTTAGTCGATACAAATTGTGACCCAGATCTCGCGAATATATCGATTCCAGCCAACGATGACACTATGACTTCAATTCGATTGATTCTTAACAAATTAGTATTTGCAATTTGTGAGGGCCGTTCTCTCTATATAAGAAATCGTTGATTAAGAAGAATAGTGAATTCTTGGGCAACTGCGTAGATTTATGGGATCACTTACTATTTTGTTTTGTATAGATAAAAGGAGGGGAATATTGATATATATTAGAGGGTATTGATATATATTATGATCTGATGTGATTTCTTGGTATCCTAAATATAAGATTAATACTTCAAGTTGCTGAGTTGAGAAAGAGATGGTTGAATCAAAAGAATTCCTTTTTTGAAGTTCAATTTTTATCAGAGGACAATATGAATATTATACCATGTTCCATTAAAACACTCAAGGGGTTATACGATATATCGGGTGTAGAAGTAGGCCAACACTTCTATTGGCAAATAGGAAGTTTCCAAATTCATGCCCAAGTACTCATCACTTCTTGGGTCGTAATTACTATCTTGCTAGGTTCAGTTATCATAGCTGTTCGGAATCCACAAACCATCCCGACCGACGGTCAGAATTTCTTCGAATATGTGCTTGAGTTTATTCGAGACTTGAGCAAAACTCAGATTGGAGAAGAATATGGTCCCTGGGTTCCCTTTATTGGAACTATGTTCCTTTTTATTTTTGTTTCGAATTGGTCGGGTGCTCTTTTACCTTGGAAAATTATACAGTTACCCCATGGGGAATTAGCAGCGCCCACGAATGATATAAATACTACTGTTGCTTTAGCTTTACTCACGTCAGCGGCATATTTTTATGCGGGTCTTAGCAAAAAAGGATTGAGTTATTTCGAGAAATATATTAAACCAACTCCAATCCTTTTACCAATTAACATCCTAGAAGATTTCACAAAACCATTATCGCTTAGTTTTCGACTTTTCGGGAATATATTGGCGGATGAATTAGTCGTTGTTGTTCTTGTTTCTTTAGTCCCCTTAGTAGTCCCTATACCGGTCATGTTTCTTGGATTATTTACAAGCGGTATTCAAGCTCTTATTTTTGCAACGTTAGCCGCAGCCTATATAGGTGAATCCATGGAGGGTCATCATTGAATTGACTAGTTTTCGAAATAGTCTTTTTTTTTTAGCTTAGCTCAATTCATGCATGGTTCCAGATAATCCGCTTGGTTGGAAAACAAAATAGTTAGAAATGCGTATGAATATACAACCTAGAGTTGTAGGAGAGAGAATAGACTATATTACGGAATTGTCAAAGTATATATGCATTAAGGGGGGCGGAGTCAGGCTAGATCTATATCCTTAATGTCTAGAAGTCCAGTCATCTTTTGTGCGGGTTTCCACTTTAAGGAATGATTTTCGAATCCGATTCAATAGAAAATAAGAAAATACGCAAAATAGAAGAAACAAGTGTATATGGGATATTATATATTCCTAAGTTAGATTCATTATCTAATCCGATATATCGAATTCCCTCTATATGGAATTGGATTCCATATCCAGTTCTATGCAGCATATTGTTATCAATTGTATATCTTGATTTAATTCCTATTGGATTTGGATTAGGTCGATTTCAATAGGGGTTCTTCCTCTATTTCGTCTTTTATTATGGATTAGATTATAGGGGAAATAATAGGAACTCAAGGATATCGAAGAGTAAAGAAAGAAGGATGGAATGAAAGAGTTGTTGGTTGGAAAGAAAGAGAAATAGAATAATAAGAATCATATGGATTTACACAAACCTCTAATGATTAGAAACTAAAAATGAGATCTCGAAGTAGTTCGGACAATTCAGATTATCATTTCAATTTGTACTTTTTAGTTACTTCTCCCCAATAGAGCTTAGAAGTAAGAATTTCTTGGTTGATTGTATCCTTAACCATTTCTTTTTTTTTGACACGAGGAACTCACCATGAATCCACTAATTGCTGCTGCTTCCGTTATTGCTGCTGGATTGGCCGTAGGGCTTGCTTCTATTGGCCCTGGAGTTGGTCAAGGTACTGCTGCAGGACAAGCTGTAGAAGGTATTGCGAGACAGCCAGAAGCAGAGGGTAAAATACGAGGTACTTTATTGCTTAGTCTAGCTTTTATGGAAGCTTTAACAATTTATGGACTAGTTGTGGCACTAGCACTTTTATTTGCGAACCCTTTTGTTTAATCCTAAAAAAGAAAATGAGTGCTTTAGATTAGATACTTTTTTCTTTTTTTAGTAAATTGGTATTTGCTTCTGCAATTCCAATTATATCAATACTTTACTCCTATTTATTACTCCTGGAATTATCTATTTATTGGGACAGACAATACCCCACCCCAGGAAGGGCTGATTTGAGGATGATCAATTTAGAGGATATGCTCGCCTTCTTCCTTCCCGTCCTTAGTTTAGGACAGTGGAAAGTCTTTTTCCTTTTATTTTAGGAATTTTGGGAACATTTCAACAAAGGAGGTCTTTCACAGGTCAAACGAGACCTAAGACTTAATCTAAAATAAATTACTAGATTGAATCTATTTGCATTAAAAAAAAATTGCATTAAAAAAACCGATCAAAAAAGGGCGAGCGAAGTAAGTGATCGAAAAACTTTGTTCTTTGTTCGTCCTATCTATAAGAGGAGAGCATATGAAAAATGTAACCCATTCTTTCGTTTTTTTAGCTCACTGGCCATCCGCTGGGAGTTTCGGGCTTAATACCGATATTTTAGCAACAAATCTAATAAATCTAACTGTAGTGG